GTAGTGAGGGATAGCTCTAAAAAGAAAACGGATCAGGATATATATTTAGAAACAAAGGATCAATGGAAAGATCCTATAATAGAGAGATATTTGGAGAAAGAGAGAGAAAAAAAAGAGAAAGAGAGAGAAGAAAAATATGGGCAAAAAAATAAATCCCCTTGGTTTCCGACTTGGTGGGGAAAACCAAAAGCATAGATCCCTTTGGTTCGCGCAACCAAAAAATTATTCCATAGGTCTCCAGGAAGATGAAAAAATACGAGATTGTATCAAGAATTATGTACAAAAAAATAGGAGAATATCCTCGGGTTTCGAAGGAATTGCACATATAGAGATTCAAAAAAAAATCGATCTGATCCAGGTCATAATCTATATTGGATTTCCAAATTTGTTAATAGAGGGTCGAACACGAGGAATCGAAGAATTACAGATCAATGTACAAAAAGGATTTCATTCTGTGAACCGGAGACTTAACATTGCTATCACAAGAGTTGCAAAACCTTATGGACAACCTAATATTCTTGCAGAATATATAGCTCTACAATTAAAGAATAGAGTTTCCTTTCGAAAGGCAATGAAAAAAGCTATTGAATTAGCTGAACAAGCGGATACAAAAGGAATTCAAGTACAAATTGCAGGACGTATCGACGGAAAAGAAATTGCACGTGTCGAATGGATCAGAGAAGGTAGGGTTCCCCTACAAACCATTCGAGCTAAAATTGATCATTGTTCCCATACAGTTCGAACTATCTATGGGGTATTAGGCATCAAAATTTGGATATTTGTAGACGAGCAATAATGGGCCTTTCTTTGCCATTCTATCCAGTGATAGAACAAAAAACGACAAACTATTCTTTTTCCCTTCAATGAAAAATGAGCAATTCTAATTCTATAGGGTTGAATAAAAATTGGATTGATCATTTGGTAGAATTGCTATGCTTAGTGTGTGACTCGTTGGTTTTTCTTTAGAGTTGGGATTCAAAAAAAAAGGACTGGCCCCTAACTAATAACTATAGAACTTAGAACCAGCTCATTGCTTCGTATTATCGAGATCCAAGGAACCAGTCACTATATGATGTGTCAATCATATAGTTGTAGCAACTGAAATCTTTTTTCCATAAAGGAAAAATCAATCTGATTATGGATTGTGAAGCGAAAATAGAGGGATGTGGGTAAATGGAAGGACGAGAGAAAGAGAGAAGGAGAATATCAATGGTATATGATTCCAATATGTATGGTCTATTATGAATCATCTCATAAAAGGCAGTGTGATAAAGCATCAATACTGATTCGTCCATAATTAGATGAATACGGTTCATAGGAAAAATACCAATAATAAAGAGCCTCGAGTCAATAGAGACTGAGGAGATTGACTTGGGAACGAACTTGAATTGAGGAGCTCCATTGCAGAGTTCAGGCCTAGCCATTAATGGAGAAGCTATGGGAACGACGGAACCTGTGACTGCAGAAGATTCTATTGAAAACGAATCCTAATGATTCATTGGGTGGGATGGCGGAACCAACCAGGAACCAATTGATTTATTCTGAGAGGCCATGGGTTGACCCTACGAATGAAACAAATATTGAAAGAGTAAATATTCGCCCGCGAAACCCTTATTGAATTGCAAAATTTTGGCCGATTCGGTAAAGGTCAAGGATTCGTTATAAAAATAAAGCAAAGGCATTATCTTCTATATATAGAAATATACGTCTAGCTATATATACAAGATATACAGATTCCTACGTGACAGATTCAATATCAATAAATCCCATGATTTAGTGTATTATTCAATAAATACATGTGTATCTGTAATATTATTGAATCGTTTCATTCGCGAGGAGCTGGATGAGAAGAAACTCTCATGTCCGGTTCTGTAGTAGAGATGAGGTTGAGAAACAACCATCAACTATAACCCCAAAAGAACCAGATTCCGTAAACAACATAGAGGAAGAATGAAGGGAATATCTTATCGAGGCAATCATATTTGTTTCGGTAGATATGCTCTTCAGGCACTTGAACCCGCTTGGATCACATCTAGACAAATAGAAGCAGGGCGACGAGCAATGACACGATATGCGCGCCGTGGTGGAAAAATATGGGTCCGTATATTTCCCGACAAACCCGTTACAGTAAGACCTACGGAAACCCGTATGGGTTCGGGGAAGGGATCTCCCGAATATTGGGTATCTGTTGTTAAGCCGGGTCGAATACTTTATGAAATGGGCGGAGTATCGGAAACTGTAGCCAGAGCAGCTATTAAAATAGCTGCGTGCAAAATGCCTATACGAACGCAATTCATTATTTCAGGATAGGGATGTGGAACCGAAGGGGTATTTATGATGAAAAAAACAATCGCGGATTTCTTTATTTCTGGACAGACAATATTTCTTTCTTTTTTCCTTCGACCTTTGCATTGAAAAAACAGATTAAAAAAAAAATGATATGATTCAACCTCAGACCCATTTGAATGTAGCGGACAACAGCGGGGCTCGAGAATTGATGTGTATTCGAATCATAGGAGCTAGTAATCACCGATATGCTCATATTGGTGACGTTATTGTTGCTGTAATAAAAGAAGCAGTGCCCAATATGCCTCTCGAAAGATCAGAAGTGATCAGAGCCGTAATTGTACGTACATGTAAAGAACTCAGACGTGACAACGGTATGATAATACGATATGATGACAATGCAGCAGTTGTCATTGATCAAGAAGGAAATCCAAAAGGAACTCGGGTTTTTGGAGCGATCGCTCGAGAATTGAGACAGTTGAATTTCACTAAAATAGTCTCATTAGCTCCTGAGGTATTATAAATACTAGTAGATGAGACCATGATATAGTAGGGTATCTGAAATGGATCAATTAGTAGATTTTGTTTCACGCATATACTTTTAATAATTCATAAATAAAGAATCAAAAATTCACATAAAAAAAAAACGTAACATGTTGATTATATCAAAATTAGGAGGCACCAATAATTATAGTTCGTCATGGGTAGGGACACTATTGCCGATATATTAACTTCTATAAGAAATGCCGACATGGATAAAAAAGGAACAGTTCGAATAGCATCTACTAATATGACCGAAAGCGTTGTTAAAATACTTCTACGAGAAGGTTTTATTGAAAACGTTAGGAAACATCGGGAAAACAACAAATATTTCTTGGTTTCAACCCTGCGACATAGAAGAAATAGGAAAGGAACATATAGAAATATTTTAAAGCGTATCAGCCGACCCGGTCTACGAATCTATTCCAACTATCAACGAATTCCTAGGATTTTAGGTGGAATGGGGATTGTAATTCTTTCTACTTCTAGAGGTATAATGACAGATCGAGAAGCTCGACTAGAAGGAATTGGAGGAGAAGTTTTGTGTTATATATGGTGATCCTTCTGGTATCCGAAGTTGATCCGTAACTTCCTATTTGTGAAAAAGGAGAGGAAAGACGGGTTGTTTAATATCACTCCTCCTCCATTAGTTGATACTTCAAGGGGGTTACCTGGAATGAAAGAACAAAAATTGATTCATGAAGGTTTAATTACTGAATCACTTCCCAATGGTATGTTCCGGGTTCGTTTAGATAATGAAGATCTGATTCTAGGTTATGTTTCGGGGAGGATCCGACGAAGTTTTATACGGATACTACCAGGAGATAGAGTAAAAATCGAAGTAAGTCGTTATGATTCAACCAGGGGACGTATAATTTATAGACTTCGCAACAAAGATTCAAACGATTAGGTGTAGGTGGATTTTTAAACATTCCTTTCGTGGGAATACAATTGAGGTTCAAAATTTCAAGAGACTTATTTTCTTCCAAGGAGTAGATTCGGAATTAAGGTAAGGAATAACAAATATGAAAATAAGGGCCTCTGTTCGTAAAATTTGTGAAAAATGTCGACTGATCCGTAGGCGGGGACGAATTATAGTAATTTGTTTCAATCCGAGACATAAACAGAGACAAGGGTAATCTTTCTAAAAAGAAAAAGGGATTTTCTAAAGGACCCGATGGACAAATAAAGGATCTGTTTTGATATGAAATGGATATATCCGTATATCTCTGACTCATATTTATGAGATGATAAAATATGACAAAACCTATACCAAGAATTGGTTCACGTAGGAATGGGCGTATTGGTTCACGTAAGAGTGGGCGTAGAATACCAAAAGGAGTTATTCATGTTCAAGCGAGTTTCAACAATACCATTGTGACTGTTACAGATGTACTAGGTCAGGTGGTTTCTTGGTCCTCCGCTGGTACTTGTGGATTCAGAGGCACAAGAAGAGGGACACCATTTGCTGCTCAAACCGCAGCAGGAAATGCTATTCGTACAGTAGTGGATCAGGGTATGCAACGAGCAGAAGTCATGATAAAGGGTCCTGGTCTCGGAAGAGATGCAGCATTACGAGCTATTCGTAGAAGTGGTATACTATTAAGTTTCGTACGTGACGTAACCCCTATGCCACATAATGGATGTAGACCTCCTAAAAAAAGACGTGTGTAGAAATAAGAATTGAACGGATTTCAAGAGAAATAAATGATTCAATGATCTGAAAAAAGAATAATATTATTATGGTTCGAGAGGAAGTAGCAGTATCCACTCGGACACTACAGTGGAAGTGTGTTGAATCAAGAACAGACAGTAAGCGTCTTTATTATGGCCGTTTCATTTTGGCCCCGCTTATGAAAGGCCAAGCAGATACGATAGGTATCGCAATGCGAAGGGCTTTACTTGGAGAAATAGAAGGAACATGTATTACACGTGCAAAATCTGAAAAGGTACCACATGAATATTCTACGATAGTCGGTATTGAAGAATCAGTACATGCAATTTTAATGAATTTGAAAGAAATTGTATTGAGAAGTCATCTGTATGGAACTCGTGACGCATCCATTTGCGTCAGGGGTCCTAGATACGTAACTGCTCAAGATATCATCCCACCACCTTCTGTGGAAATAGTTGATACTACACAGCATATAGCTAGCCTGACGGAACCAATTGAT